GTGATCATTACATGTATGATACTAAATATAGTTGGAGTAATCATATTAATAGTTGCATTGACAGTTATCTTCGTTCTCAAATCCATATTGATAGTTCCATTTTAATTGATAATGATAGTGACAGTTACATTTCTAGTTACATTTGTGGTGAAAGTGGAACTAGTAGTGAAAACAAGAATGCCAGTATAATAACTAGCACGAATGGTAGTGATTTAACTTCAAGTTCTAATGATCTCGAGGTAACTCAAAAATACAGGCATTTGTGGGTTCAATGCGAAAATTGTTATGGATTAAATTATAAGAAATTTTTTAAGCCAAAAATGTATATTTGTGAACAATGTGGATATCATTTGAAAATGAGTAGTTCAGATAGAATCGAGCTTTCGATTGATGCAGGTACTTGGGATCCTTTGGATGAAGACATGGTCTCTCTTGATCCCATTGAATTTCATTCAGAGGAGGAACCTTATAAAGAGCGCATTGATTCTTATCAAAGAAAGACAGGATTAACTGAGGCTGTTCAAACAGGCACAGGTCAACTAAACGGTATTCCTATAGCAATTGGGGTTATGGATTTTCAGTTTATGGGGGGTAGTATGGGATCCGTAGTAGGCGAGAAAATCACCCGGTTGGTCGAGTATGCTACCAATAAATTTCTACCTCTTATTCTAGTATGTGCTTCCGGAGGCGCACGGATGCAAGAAGGAAGTTTGAGTTTGATGCAAATGGCTAAAATATCTTCGGCTTTATATGATTATCAATCAAAAAAAAAGTTATTCTATATATCAATCCTTACATCTCCTACTACTGGTGGGGTGACGGCTAGTTTTGGTATGTTGGGGGATATCATTATTGCTGAACCCAATGCCTACATTGCATTTGCGGGTAAACGGGTAATTGAACAAACATTGAATAAGACAGTACCTGAAGGTTCACAAGCGGCTGAATATTTATTCCATAAGGGCTTATTCGATACAATCGTACCACGTAATCTTTTAAAAGGCGTTCTGAATGAGTTATTTCAGCTCCACGCTTTCTGTCCTTCGAATAAAAATGGAATCAAGTAGACCTTTAAGGTCAATTATTTTTTTGTGGCGAACAAGCTGTTAGTTTATCAGACATATATTCCATGTAGAAAAATTAAATTAATAAGTACATTTTTTTAGTTCTACATTCCTTGCACTTATTATATACTCATTTATAGTATAATTATATACGACTTAAAATTAATAACGAATTTTAAAATAGATTTTTAAATATATAATATTAAGAATAACAGGTACAAATATTAAACCGAGGTACCCATTCTATGACAACTCTCAACTTACCATCTATTTTTGTGCCTTTAGTGGGTCTAGTATTTCCGGCAATTGCAATGGCTTCTTTATCTCTTCATGTTCAAAGAAACAAGGTTTTTTAAACCCGATGCGACCCAATCTCAGCCATTTTTTTCAAGACGTAGATTAGACATGGATCATAAAATGTATATCCATTTAGTAGAATATCGTATAAGATGTGCCTTCTTCCGAACATGAATTAAATGTAAATGAAAGAGCTCTTATGCATGTGGACTATGTTATATATTTAAAATAATTATAGCTATTTAAAAATAGATCAGGATCCGCAGATCTCTGAAATGTAAAGTCAATGAAATGCATGTCACTATCAGGAGATCATATAAAGGGGATACTAGTATTTTACATCTAGCCAATTCGATGAATTATGCCTAAAGGTTCCCATCAGAATAGTGCTAGTTGATGAGAGTTACTTCGAAAAAAAGAGTAAAGTCAAATTTTGGGGGGGTTATTCTCTCAATTTCAATAAAATGCAACCGGATCTAGTATGAGTTGGCGATCAGAACATATATGGATAGAACTTATAACGGGGTCTCGAAAAACAAGTAATTTCTGCTGGGCCTTTATCCTTTTTTTAGGTTCATTAGGATTCTTGTTGGTTGGAACGTCCAGTTATCTTGGTAGGAATTTGATATCTTTATTTCCGTCTCAGCAAATCATTTTTTTTCCACAAGGGCTCGTCATGTCTTTCTATGGCATCGCAGGTCTCTTTATTAGTTCCTATTTGTGGTGCACAATCTCCTGGAATGTAGGTAGTGGTTATGATCGATTCGATAGAAAGGAAGGAATTGTGTGTATTTTTCGTTGGGGATTTCCTGGAAAAAATCGTCGCATCTTCCTTCGATTCCTTATGAAAGATGTTCAGTCCATCAGAATAGAAGTTAAAGAGGGTATTTATGCCCGGCGTGTCCTTTATATGGACATCCGAGGCCAGGGAGCTATTCCCTTGACTCGTACTGATGAGAATTTGACTCCACGAGAAATTGAACAAAAAGCTGCGGAATTAGCCTATTTCTTGCGTGTACCGATTGAAGTATTTTGAAATGAACTGAAAATTATTTCTCAATTATTTCTCATCAGGAGGTAAAAAATAAAAAAAAAAATAATAGCGGCATCTCCTATATCACACTATCCCATTTCGGGATTAGGTCCAATTTTTTTTTATTTCTTCATTCGAATTTGAGACGGACTCTTATTCTATTTGGATATTCTTTATATATTCAAGGACTAACCATAACCAATACATCACAAATAAAAAACAGTGAATAGATTCAAAGGAAAGATACCTTGTAATAGAACTCATTGCTTGATAGAAATATTGGATCGCATAGAGTTTACAAACGAGGTGGGTTCATTAAGAATTCACAGATGAAAAAAATGGAAAAAAAGAAAGCATTCATTCCCCTTCTATATCTTGCATCTATAGTATTTTTGCCTGGGTGTATCTCTCTTTTATTTCATAAAAGTCTAGAATCCTGGGTTACTAATTGGTGGAATACTAGGCAACCCGAAACTTTCTTTAATATCATTCAAGAAAATAGTATTCTAGAACAATTCATAGAATTTGAGGAACTCTTCCTGTTGAACGAAATGATAAAGGAATATCCGGAGCCACATCTACAAAAGCTTAGTATAGGAATACACAAAGAAACAATCCAATTGATCAAGATGCACAATGAAGATCGTATCCATATGATTTTACACTTCTCGACAAATATAATATGTTTCATTATTCTAAGCGGTTATTCTATTCTGGGTAATGAAGAACTTGTTATTCTTAACTCTTGGGTTCAGGAATTCTTATATAACGTAAGCGACACGATCAAAGCTTTTTGTATTCTTTTATTAACGGATTTGTGTATTGGATTCCATTCGCCCCATGGTTGGGAACTAATGCTTAGCTCTATCTACAAAGATTTTGGATTTGCTCATAACGATCAAATTATATCTGGTCTTGTTTCCACTTTTCCAGTCATTTTAGATACAATTTTCAAATATTGGATCTTCCATTATTTAAATCGTGTATCTCCATCACTTGTAGTGATTTATCATTCAATGAATGACTGAAAAATGATCCACTGATATTAATTATTAATCCGATTATAATATAATGTTTGGTACTTTGTACATAAAGAAGTACATAAAGAAGTACATAAAGAAAGCGTTCAAAAAAGTACTTACTCTTTCTATTTCTCCAGAGGATTTCTCTTATATTTGAGTAAACTTATTTCCGTACATAGCAGAATCGTGGATAGGGAACTATACTAGCAACCTACCTAATTTATTGTAGAAATTTTGGGCTCAATGATTGGACCATGCAAACTAGAAATACCTTTTCTTGGACAAAGGAACAGATTACTCGATTCATTTCCGTATCGCTCATGATATATATAATAACTCGGACATACATTTCAAATGCATATCCCATTTTTGCACAACAGGGTTATGAAAATCCAAGAGAAGCGACTGGGCGTATTGTATGTGCCAATTGCCATTTAGCTAATAAGCCCGTGGATATTGAGGTTCCCCAAACGGTACTCCCCGATACTGTATTTGAAGCAGTTGTTCGAATTCCGTATGATATGCAACTAAAACAAGTTCTTGCTAATGGTAAAAAGGGGGGTTTGAATGTGGGGGCTGTTCTTATTTTACCCGAGGGATTTGAATTAGCTCCTCCCGACCGTATTTCTCCCGAGATGAAAGAAAGGATAGGCAATCTGTCTTTTCAGAGCTATCGCCCCACAAAAAAAAATATTATTGTGATAGGTCCTGTTCCTGGTCAGAAATATAGTGAAATAACCTTTCCTATTCTTTCTCCCGACCCCGCTAGTAAAAAGGATGTTCACTTCTTAAAATATCCCATATATGTAGGCGGGAACAGGGGACGGGGACAGATTTATCCCGACGGAAGCAAGAGTAATAATACAGTTTATAATGCTACAGCAGCAGGTATAGTAAACAAAATTATACGAAAAGAAAAGGGGGGATACGAAATAACCATAGTGGATCCATCGGATGGACGTCAAGTGGTTGATATTATCCCTCCAGGGCCAGAACTTCTTGTTTCAGAGGGTGAATCTATCAAACTTGATCAACCATTAACAAGTAATCCTAATGTGGGTGGATTTAGTCAGGGAGATGCAGAAATAGTACTTCAAGACCCATTACGTGTCCAAGGACTTTTGTTCTTCTTGGCATCTGTTATTTTGGCACAAATCTTTTTGGTTCTTAAAAAGAAACAGTTTGAGAAGGTTCAATTATCTGAAATGAATTTCTAGATCCGAAAATTTTTCAACATCAAGTTAGTAAAAAGAACCGTATTTTTTTCGGGGCATTATTAGTCTTCCTAGTCTTGGACACAAGAAAGGGATGTAGAAAATTCCCCTTCTTGTGTCCAAATAATAATGAGTCTTCATACCAGTTTCTCAAAGATTCCTATCCTTAGTTTCTCTTTTTTCAGGTTTCTCATAATTTTTTGGGTACTTAGTACTTTATGTATAATGTATAATAAAGTAGTGGGCAAACAAAAAAGAGAGGTCATTTTAGATTTTATAGAACTTAGTCAATGAACTTAGAAAGATAGATACTACCTAGGCCAGATGGTCGGAATTAACCAATTAAGTTCATTTTTCAAAACATCATCAG